TCATAAACTGCTCGACCATAGTTTTTAGCGGATAACCCCAATTTCGGCTTAATAGTGCATCCCAGTAGAGGACGGCCATACTTGTTCAATTTATCTCTCTCAACTTGGATACCGTGAGGCGGGCCTTGGAAAGTTTTTATATAAGCAACAGGGATTCGCAAATCCTCCAAACGTAGAGCACGCAGGGCCTTGAACCCAAATACATTACCCACAATGGAAGTAAACATATTAGTAACAGAACCCTCTTCAAAAAGGTCTAATGGGTAAGCTACATAACAAATATATTGATTGTCTTCTCCAGGAACGGCATCGATGTGGTAGCATCGTCCTTTGTAACGATCAAGACTGGTAAGTCCGTCGGTCCATACAGTTGTCCATGTACCAGTAGAAGATTCGGCAGCTACTGCGGCTCCTGCTTCTTCTGACGGAACTCCAGGTTGAGGGGTTACTCGGAATGCTGCCAAGATATCGGTATCCTGGGGTTGATATTCGGGAGTATAATAAGTCAATTTGTAATCTTTAACACCTGCTTTAAATCCAACACTTGCTTTAGTTTCTGTTTGTGGTGACATAAGTCCCTCCCTACAACTTAATTTGATGAAAATTTTTACAACAAAACAACAGGGTCTACTCGACAAAAATCAGGACTTAATGAAACCTTTTACAGGAATCTTTCATAAAATTCTCAACTAATATTATCAACTAATCAAAATGGTTCGTTATTAGACCATGTATTTGATTCGCCAAATACAGCATTATTGTATACTCTTTCATATATATGGCGCAACCCAACCCTTGTTTTTCAAGTTTCCAATTTCTTACCCCCTTTTGAATCGAAAGACCTAAATAATTCGAAATTCACTCTTGACAGCGAGATATGTTGTATATGTATATCCTAGATGTGAAAATACGCGGAATTCTATCGGGAAAGGGTAAAAGAATAGGCTGGACATAAATCAATATACTAAATAAAAACTTAGTTCCAGTGCGATAGAAATAATGAATCATAAATTCAATTTAAATATTTAAGGATAGTTTCGAGTTCGACTTTCGTAGATAATATCGAAAGGATTGTCTATAATGATAGACAAATAAAAGACTTTCTCAAGATTTTTGTTCATCCATTTGATATTTTTTTTTTTGAAAATCAGTTGAGTGAACTTGAGAATTCACTCATTGAAATTGAATAGAATAAGTCAAAATGGAATAAGTGAACAATTGAATTGGATTCCTTTGGATGGTACCAAAAAAATTGAGTGCTAACTCCTATTTCTTAATTAATTTCTTATTTAATTAAGAAATCTGCTATCGGACATTTATTTTATTTTGGATTCGATAATTTTCATTTTTGCAAAGAATTTCGACATAGTTTACTTTAAAAAAACTATATATTATGAACTATATATTATGAGAAACAATCCCACTACTTCTGGTCCTGGGGTTTCCACACTTGAAAAAAAAAAGCTGGGGCGTATCGCTCAAATTATTGGTCCGGTACTGGACGTAGCTTTTCCTCCAGGTAAGATGCCGAATATTTACAATGCTCTGGTAGTTAAGGGTCGAGATACTGTGAGTCAACCAATTAATGTGACCTGTGAGGTACAACAATTATTAGGAAATAATCGAGTTAGGGCTGTAGCTATGAGTGCTACAGACGGTCTAACGCGAGGAATGGAAGTTATTGACACAGGAGCTCCTTTAAGCGTTCCAGTCGGTGGAGCAACTCTCGGACGAATTTTTAACGTACTTGGAGAGACTGTTGATAATTTAGGTCCCGTAGATACTCGCACAACATCTCCTATTCATAGATCTGCGCCCGCCTTTACCCAGTTAGATACTAAATTATCTATTTTTGAAACAGGAATTAAAGTGGTAGACCTTTTAGCCCCCTACCGACGTGGAGGAAAAATCGGACTATTTGGGGGAGCTGGAGTGGGTAAAACAGTACTCATTATGGAATTGATCAACAACATTGCAAAAGCTCATGGGGGCGTATCCGTATTTGGCGGAGTAGGTGAACGTACTCGTGAAGGAAATGATCTTTACATGGAAATGAAAGAATCCGGAGTTATCAATGAACAAAATATTGCGGAATCAAAGGTGGCTCTAGTCTACGGTCAAATGAATGAACCGCCGGGAGCACGTATGAGAGTTGGATTGACTGCCCTAACTATGGCGGAATATTTCCGAGATGTTAATGAACAAGACGTACTTCTATTTATCGACAATATCTTCCGTTTCGTACAAGCAGGATCTGAAGTATCCGCCTTGTTGGGTAGAATGCCTTCTGCTGTGGGCTATCAACCTACTCTTAGTACCGAAATGGGCTCGTTACAGGAAAGAATTACTTCTACAAAAGAAGGGTCCATAACTTCGATTCAGGCAGTTTATGTACCTGCAGACGATTTGACCGATCCCGCTCCTGCCACGACATTTGCACATTTAGACGCCACTACCGTACTGTCAAGAGGATTAGCCGCCAAAGGCATCTATCCAGCAG